GGTTTATGTATTTCAGTTAAAAGACCCGAAGTAGCAAAGCCTTGGGTAAAAATAGTACTTGAGGCAGTTATTGTGGTTAAATAATTTTTTCTTATTTTTAAATAAGGGACTATATGAATAAGGGAGAAACTCCATGAAAGAAAGATTAATGATTCATATAAATCACTTAGTGGGAAATGGCCCGAATAAATCCAACGAGTGATTAATAATCCTGTTAGACATAAAAAAGTAGCTATCATCCCCTTTTCTGACGAATCATATGGGTTTATTATTTCATTGCCCAATAAGGTTATCAAATGAATTGTAATTACAATTGAAACAATCGAAAAGGAAATATGAGTTAATATATGCTCTAAAGTTGAAAATATCATAAAAATGAAAAAAAGGGAGGGAATCCCCTAAATTAATTAAGAAATATAAATCGGGAATTTAATTTATTTTTATTATAGGATCTATTGGATCTATTTTTTTATTATATTATAGAATCTATTGGATCTCTTTTATAAGATGGCATGCCGCCACTCGGACTCGAACCGAGATGCTCTAGCACTGCTTCCTAAGAGCAGCGTGTCTACCGATTTCACCATAGCGGCTTGCTCGAACTCATAATAGCCTATTTATATTCAATCGTCGAGATTGAACAAGTCAATTCAATCAAATAAGTTTTTTTAGCAAAGATTAAAATTGATAAAAAAAATGGGTTCAAAAGTAAATTTCAAGGTTCATTAGTTTCTTAGGGTGTCCGGTTTATTTATCTTAGGGCTTTGACGTAGTTTATCCTAGTCTAAAATCCAACTTTTGCAACTAGAGAATTCTCTCCATAGAATAAAAAAAATGTTTTCATATCGATACTTAATTATTTCTCGTTTATCTGATTTCATAAATTTGAAACAAAAAATAAATTTTCTCAATGAATCCAAAATATGGCTATTTTGGATTACTCCAAATTGACACCTTATTTGTACATAATATCTCAACAATTAAGTTCTTTTATTGAGTGGGCTGAAAATTGGAGATATATAGGAAATCTATATAGTAATTCCAATAAATTAAGAAGTCAGAAAGTTATCAAAAAGAAAAATTTTTTAACATGGAATCAATTAGTTTCAACAATTCATTAATTTTAACGAAAAATATTATATCTGCCCTTCTCGAGAAAGATAAAAATTTTTCATTATTGTAAAGGTCGATGGGGAAAATAAGACTCCCCACCACCACAATGTGAGTGAAAATATACGAAAAATAAATAAAAAATCTTGTATTTTTTTCTTTATTCGTTTTTTTAGAATTGAGAAAACAGAAGAATTATTCTTTTAGACATCTTAGAAGATTAAGATTGAAACCTGGTCTATTTCATATTGATTAGAATAGGGACTACCAATTGTGAATTTTATATTAACAAATTACTGAGCCAATTTTTCAAGTAAAATCCATTCCGATTATTCCAATATTTTAGGACTTATTTGTTTGTCGTACAAAAAAACTTTTTGAATTCCCGGTAGAAAGAGATTTCCCTAATGACAAAGCTTTTAACGCCGCCCAATATCCTTTCCTTTTCCAAATATTTTTACGAATACGCTTTTTTGATATAGAAGTACGTTTTTTTGGAACTGCCATTTAAAAATGAAGAAGTTACTCATTGTTATAGTTGGATGTGAAAGACATCTATTGTTCAAAACGAATTATTATTTCTTATTCATTATCTATTTTTTCTCTAAATAATATTCTCTTCATAAAAAATAAATATAGATATGTGAAAGATCTCTGAAAATTGTATCAAAAATTACTCGAAATAAGAAAATTTTGATTCCAGACAATACAATATTCGTAAAACCAAAAATCTTTGGATTGGAACTCTTAGTTCTCGTTCTTTATCTCTCAAATTTCTATCTTTAGAATCCGCTATGTTATATAAATAAAACTTAATAAAATAAATAAATAAAGAACCTAAAAGACCTTGATTTTCATCATTCTATACTTTATTTACATGTAATAAAATATCTCAAAGGATTGTAAACTTTTGCCTAATAAAAAACTTGAGTCTTTTTTTAGTCAAACTCGAGGAAAGAATACACCTAAATTCAATTGTGAAATTCGAATGAGACTATTAATAAATCTGTTAAAGGATACGTGGTTTGATAAAAAAATATCTCAGTCATTTTTTATCATTTCCCAATAAAATAAAAAATCTCATTTTAGATCTATAATATTCTAACGTTTACTAATAAATCGTTTTGATTGAAATGGAAAACAATCAATCCCATAATGAATTAGTTAATGAGTTGAAATAAACAAACTAAAATGAAGAGTTATTATTTCATTAGATCGATGACCTTAGTTAATCCTATAATTCATATTAGCATCAAGTACCCTTTTTTGCGTAATTTTTTATCCTTGCTCTATGAATATAAATTATCGTAATAATAATTTATATTTGCATTTTCCTATTATAAGTATTCGTTTTTTATATGTAACTTGGTCATATCATTTGACCAATTGT